AAAGTAAGTAAGGTAGACAAAAAATCCTTCTTTTTCTTTGAACCCACCCAATCAAAAATCCTCCAATTCTCCTTTGAGAATAGAAGAAATCATACTTTCATCCAATATGTTAATTGAATTCTATGTAATGATCAATAAATTCAGTTGAATTCTATATCTATATGGATCAAAATCCTAGTACCAATCTTTTATATATATATATTTGGACTGGAGTTGACAAACAACCAATACCAATATTATTGTTTCTTCGTCTAGATTAGAAATTGAAATGGGGCGTAGCCAAGCGGTAAGGCAACGGGTTTTGGTCCCGCTATTCGGAGGTTCGAATCCTTCCGTCCCAGCGCATATCCATTTTTTGATGCTCCATTATTCGGATAGAGATAGAAAGAAGTAGGGGAGTGGATAGGAGTTAATCCATATATAACACATTTAAATATATGTGTGTGTTCGGAATCTCATTAACAAATGATCAAGTTCCATATCATATAGAAATATGTTATGGAGCCAATGTTTTTTCTTTGAATCTCATTTTCTCTTTTATTTAGGTATTTCGTGTTTGGCTCTAATGAAAAATTGGAAATCTATGTAACGATTGAGGCAGGGGTGATTTATCCTATCGCTTTTATTCACTTTATGAAAAAGAGTGGATTATTGAAATATTACTTAACCCCATGTTAAAGTTAAACAAAATACATACCATATAAGCTAAACATTTCCTCATTTTATATGATTATATGGTATGTATCGTTCGACAATAATTTTTTAGTTTTTGTGAAAAAGATTTGTGATCCTTTAAATTATTTAAACTGAAATTATTTAAATTCAATATTATAGAATATCTATCACAGTGACAACTGTTCAGGCTATCTGATAGATACGAAAACCCCTCCCAATTTTTTTCGATTTTGATTTTCGTAATTAGATGAAAAGAATAAAGATTCAAATCTTAACTTACATCATTTTTTTATACATCTCATGAAAAAAAAAATTGGATTTCTTTCTTATTTTCTTTGATCTATTTATCTATTTTCAATTAAATCAGTCATGAGTTAATTAAAAAAGAAAGACTTATCTTCCTATGAAGATCAAACGTGATGCTTATTGTCCCATTTTCTTTAAATTAAATCAAATTAAATAATGATGTCTAAATAGGAAACTTTTTCAATTTCAATTATTCAATTTCAATTAGAAATATTTTTAATAAATATTTTGTTCCTTGTAAGTGGAATCTTTGGTACTCAAAAAATAGGAAATCATTTAATCTATCCTATTGAGTCACTTGAAGATGCAGATTCAAAAAGTTATTCGTTTCGTTTATATATTTCTATTTCTTTTTATAATCTATAGATTATTTATGTATGTTAAAGATGCTGTCTTGCTAAGACTTTTTCAGAAAAATCGTTCCACATATCATATATAGAAGAAGAAGTTTAGATTACGATGTCTATGGACAGCTGAACCAATGACTATTCATGATTCCATACTTGAATCAATTCCATACCGGTTCCAAATTAGAGGACTATTAATATTATGGTAAAACTTCGTTTGAAACGATGTGGTAGAAAGCAACGTGCGACTTGAAGGATACGATCCGTTGTGGATTTTTACATCCACTATTTTCGATTTATCTAGGAATGAGGGTGCTCTTGGCTCGACATTGTTTGTTCTGTTACACTCGAAACCTTCGTTTTTTGTTGGGTTGTAAATAGTCCACGATGGAGCTCGAGTAGAAAAGAAAGGATTAATTCCTTTCTCGGGGGCAAGGATCTAGGGTTAATGCCAATTAATCAATTGGAACAACTTCGTAAATGTATCTTTCATATATAGAAATCGAAAGGATCCAATTCGAGCAAGTTTCCAATTCAAAAGCAAAACTTGTTGGAATTGATCAAACCTTTTTCGATTCAAAGTGTATCATGCGGGAATCAATTGTCCATAGGATTCTTTGCTAGAAAGAAATCAAAAAGGGTATGTTGCTGCCATTTTGAAAGGATTCAGAAGCACCGAAGTAATGTCTAAACCCACTGATTTAAAATAAGGATAAAGGATCTAAGAACAAGGAAACACCATTTGAATTGTCTCGATAGTCTCCATAACTGGATCAGACTAAAGAATCCAAATAGAATTTAAACGAGACAAACAAAAGGGAGTAAAGACCACTCAATAAATGAAATTGACTAAAGATTTTTCCTTTGAGCTATTTGAGAGTTATCCAACTTGAGTTATGAGTACGAATGGTTTCTTTTTTTTTTCATTTTCAGGAATAAAAAAAAAAGAAAAAAAAAGACTGAAATCATAGTCTAATTGATTTTATAGGCCCATTTGTCATTTAATTTCTTAGAATTGCATACATAGACAAACCTTTGAATCAAATCATTTTTTCTCGAGCCGTACGAGGAGAAAACTTCCTATACGGTTCTAGGGGGGGTATTGTTCATCTCCATCTATCCCAATGAGCCGTCTATCGAATCGTTGCAATTGATGTTCGATCCCGAAGAGA